AATCATTTTTATGGTTCAATTTCTTGGAAATTATATGAATAATAAAGAAACTACATGAAAGGAAGATTAATGACTCGTATAAATTACTTAACGGAAAATGTCCTGAAGAAATCCAACGAGAAACTAATAATCCTGTTATAGATAAAAAGGTGGCTATCATCCCTTTTTCCGATGAATCACGTAATCCTACGATTTCGTAGACTAATAAGTTCATGAAATGAATCGTAATCACAATTGAAATGATCGAAAAAGAGATATGAGTTAATATATGTTCTAAAGTCACAAATATCATAAAAAAAGGTGTTCCATTACAGAATTGAAATCGGAAATTGAATACATTATAGGATACATTGTGTCTCTTTTATAGGATGCCGCCACTCGGACTCGAACCGAGATGCTCTGGCACTGCTTCCTAAGAGCAGCGTGTCTACCGATTTCACCATGGCGGCTTACTTGAAATAATAATATTCATTTCATGTTGAATCGTCAAGAATCAAGGATTCAATATAGTTTAGGAAACATTAGAATCGATGAAAAAAGACTCGTTTAAATTCATATTTGAATCTTCAATAAAATAATCCTTAGTTAGTATCGTCCTAGGTTCAGTTTTAACAATCAACTTTCACGTACTATAAACTAAGTTCCCCCGATACAGTTGAAATTTCGATAGTTTTGCTCTCAGTAGAGGTATAGATTTAAGAATTGTCCTTTTTCTTTCTATTTTTTTGATGATTTGTTTTTCATTTATCCGATGAAATCGGATAAATGAAAAAGATTGATTTTTTTTTCAATGAAAAAAAATCAAATAACTAAGATCTCATATGTATTACAATTTCATCACTAAATCCATTTGGAATTTTTCTAACGATTCCGATACTTTAGTATAATTAAGTATTAATACTCTTCATTGTGTATATGTATATAATATAAATAAGGTAAGATTTACCAAACCAATTAAGTTTTAGGTTAGGCATATAACAAAATAAAAGAGTTTAAATTTATATGACAATTGTACTATTCACAATAGAAAATCTTAATCCTATTTTTCTATTGTGAAAAGTTAATGGATAGGGAAAAATACTATTCTTAATAAGAACCCAATATACAGAAAACTCTTATTCTACATACCACAGCAGCTAGTTCTAACTAATATTGAGTAGTTCAATACATTAATTAATGTGAATCGTTCATCTTAAAAAATTTTCACTTCGGACTATGTCAATTCCAATTATCCCAAGACTTTATTATTTGTTTGTCGCACAAAAAAACTTTTTGAATGTCCGGTAGAAACCGATTTCGCTAAAGAAAAAGCTTTTACTGCAGTTAAATATCCTTTTTTCTTCCAAATATTCCTACGAATATGTTTTTTTGACATAGAAATACATTTTTTTGGAACTGCCATTCGAAAAAGGGTTACTCATTTTTATTTATCGTTGTATGTGAAAGACATGTATTGTTCGGAATAGATCATTTTTTTTAATCATTATCTATACTTTATTCTGTGAATAATAGTTTTTTTTTTTTTAACTTTCAACATTTAACATAAAAAAACAAATAACAAATAACATATATATATATATATTATTATATATATATATTATTTATATTTTTTATTATTTATATATTTTATTTATTTTTATTTTTGTTTATTGTTCTTTTCGAAAGAAATAAGAATTGGTGAATCGGAAACAATTATTAATTATTATAATAAAATATCAATTTGTTTGTTTTCTTATGGAACATACATATCAATATGCATGGATAATACCTTTTCTTCCACTTACAGTTACTATGTCAATAGGATTTGGACTTATACTTATTCCGACAGCAACAAAAAATATTCGTCGTATATGGGTTTTTCCTAGTATTTTTCTGTTAAGTATAGCTATGGGATTTTCGGCCAATCTGTCTATTCAACAAATAAATGGAAGTTTTATTTATCAATATCTATGGTCTTGGACCATAGATATTGATTTTTCCTTAGAGTTTGGATATTTGATCGATCCACTTACTTCTATTATGTCAATACTAATTACTACTGTTGGAGTCATGATTCTTATTTATAGTGACAATTATATGTCTCACGACCAAGGATATTTGAGATTTTTTGCTTATATGAGTTTTTCCAATACTTCCATGTTGGGATTAGTTACTAGTTCTAATTTGATACAAATTCATATTTTTTGGGAACTAGTGGGAATGTGTTCATATTTATTAATAGGGTTTTGGTTCACACGACCGATTGCCGCAAGTGCTTGTCAAAAAGCTTTTGTAACTAATCGTGTAGGAGATTTTGGTTTATTATTAGGAATCTTAGGTCTTTATTGGATAACAGGTAGTTTGGAATTTCGGGATTTGTTCGAAATAGCTAATAACTTGATCCATAATAATGGGGTCAGTTCCTTATTTGCTACTTTGTGTGCCTCTTTATTATTTGTCGGTGCAGTTGCTAAATCTGCACAATTCCCCCTCCACGTATGGTTACCTGATGCCATGGAAGGACCTACTCCTATCTCGGCCCTTATACACGCTGCTACTATGGTAGCAGCAGGAATTTTTCTTGTAGCTCGGCTTATTCCTCTTTTCATAGACATACCTTATATAATGAATTTCATTTCTTTAACAGGTGTAATAACAGTACTATTAGGAGCTACTTTTTCTCTTGCTCAAAGAGACATTAAAAGAAGTTTAGCCTATTCTACAATGTCTCAATTAGGTTATATTATGTTAGCTCTAGGTATAGGCTCTTATCGAGCGGCTTTATTCCATTTGATCACTCATGCCTATTCTAAAGCTTTATTGTTTTTGGGATCTGGATCTATTATTCATTCAATGGAACCTATTGTTGGATATTCACCAGAAAAAAGTCAGAATATGGTTCTTATGGGTGGTTTAACAAGATATGTTCCAATTACAAGAACTACTTTTTTATTAGGTACACTTTCTCTTTGTGGTATTCCACCTCTTGCTTGTTTTTGGTCCAAAGATGAAATTCTTAATGATACTTGGTTATATTCACCAATTTTTGCAATAATACCTTGTTTCACAATAGGATTAACCGCATTTTATATGTTTCGGGTATATTTACTTACCTTTGATGGGTATTTGCGTGTTTATTTTCAAAATCACAGTAGCACTAAAAATAATTTGTTCCATTCAATATCTCTATGGGGAAAAGAAGCACCAAAAACAGTCAATAAAAATTTATTTTTATCAACAATGAATAAAAAGGTTCACTTTTTTTCATTTTCAAAAGATACATATAAAATCATTGATAATGATAAGATACGATACTTTAGTACTTACTTTGGAAATAAATATACTTCCATGTATCCTCATGAATCAGACAATACTATGCTATTTCCTCTGCTTGTATTGGTACTATTTACTTTGTTCGTTGGATCAATAGGAATTTCTTTTGATCAAGGAGTAATGGATTTTGATATATTATCCAAATGGTTAACCCCATCCCAAAATCTTTTCCATCCAAATTCGAATTATTCTGTGAATTGGTATGAATTTTTTACAAATTCAATTTTTTCAGTAAGTATAGCCATTTTAGGATTATTCATAGCATATATTTTATATGGGTCTGTTTATTCATTTTTCCAAAATTTGGACTTAATCAATTCATTTGTAAAAGGAAGCCCTAAGAGAATTATCTTGGACCAAATAAAAAGTGTTATATACAATTGGTCATATAATCGTGGTTACATAGATATTTTTTATACTAGGGTTTTAGCCATGGGTATAAGAGGATTAACCGAGCTAACTCAGTTTTTTGATAGACATATAATTGATGGAATTACAAATGGAGTTGGTCTTACAAGTTCCCTTATAGGTGAAGGTATCAGATATATGGGGGGGGGACGAATCTCGTCTTATTTATTTTTATATTTTTTTTATGTATCAATATTTTTATTATTTTTTTTGTTCATTGGTATAAACCCAATAATTATACAGGTCTCCATGGGATAATTTTTTTGTCGTGTACAAAGACATTTTTCGTTCTATCATTTCCGAAAAAGTCGATAAACTAGGTGGATATGTAAAAGATATTTTTTTTTTCCCATTACTTGGACATGTATAAAAAAAATATTGTGACATTTCATTTCGTACAGCATTTTCAAACCGATCATTTTTTATATATCGCAATGGACAATTCCATCGTTTATAATCGAAAAGAAAAGTCACAAGAGGTTTTTCAAACCAGAAATAAGTCTTTTCATTTTTCTCTTCTTTAAGTCTTCCCAATTCCCAATTATCTTGATACCTATCAAGATAAGAATCTTCGTAAACTGGGCTATCTTTATAGCATGTCTCTTTAAAGTGAAAGTGGAATTCCCCCTTTGTTTTTTCCTTTCCATTCACTCGGATCTCTTCCGTTTCATCTATTTTTTCCGGATCTTCCTGTTCTTCCGAACAAAGGGAAGGGTCTTCTTCGGCGGATCCCTCTTGTTCCTGTTTAGTCTCCTTCGTTTCGGAAGTTGTTTCTACATCGCTTTCTTCCTCACTTTCTCCCCTTTCTTCCATTTCTGAGGTTTCTTTCAGTTTCTTAGTGACAATAGGCGACGGCATTCTGCCTAAATAGTAGACACAGGTGATAAATAAGAGAATACTAAAGATTCGAGCCATAGAATTTCTCAATTCTGACACAAGGTACTTATTGGATCGAATAGAATGATTTTGCCGTATCCAGAATAATACCAATCCAACCCATTTCATGAATAAAATGTGACCAATTAACCAACCAACAAAACTACTTGTTACAAATAACATCTTGTTGTTGCATCGAAACATATAAATGTTGACTAATCTGGCTAACGTTGAACTTGGTAAAATGAAATGGTTGAATAATTGAAAAATTAGATTATTCAGGAATACACATTGAATGCTGAGATTACGCATTGAATTTCTGGTAGTAGATCCATAATAAAAAAAGTTTTTGTGATTGTTCCAGAAGAAATGAAACAAAAGATACGGTAGAACTAGGACAGTTA